CAAAACTTCCACGATCCCTTCCCGAACCAAACATGAATCTTTCGCTTCATTTGGCTCTCACGCTCAATTTTTTCAATTACTTACAGGAATTCCCATATTATTTTTTAATGTAATGAGCCTATCCTCTCTTCTCTATTCATATTCGAAAATATCGAAACGGATCACTAATTCACGAATATAATATTCGGAGGACTCTTCTGACCAAACAAATAATTGTCAGCAAGGTTGTTTCTTTTTTTTTTGTTTTTAATCCAAAGAATTCTTCTTACTTTATACATAGGTCATCGATTCAGCATTGGATAAAAAAGATAAATAAAGGGGGGTGAAATACCCATTTTTTCCTATTTTTTTCCAATCAAATAACGGGTTCAAATAATTTTAGCGACATGAGTGTTTTATATCGAAAAAAAAAAAAAAATTCCAACGATTTGTTTTGAACCCGTTTCCATATTAACTTATTAACTTTAACTAACATAGTAGTAGAAAGAATACCATGCTGCATCTGAACTTCAAACGGTTTAGCTTTAACCCTGTTAATGGTTTACATTATTGGTTGAGAGAGAATCAAAGTAGATTTACCAATGAATCGCGAAATGCTATGGTTCTTAAATATATATATATTTTTTTTTTTTTTCAGAAGAAATTCGCGGAATCATGCACCCTTTTTTTCTAGTTATAACGAAAAAAATGCAGTTGGTTGGATCCAGCCTATTCTTGAAATAAACAACTCGCACACACTCCCTTTCCAAAAAAAATCAACACACCAAGCACTACGCTTAGATTTATTGGATTTGTTGCTAAAATATCGGTATTAAACCCGAAACTCCCGGCGGATGGCCAATAACCCAAGGAAAGGAAAGAATCGGTTACATTTTTCATATGATCTCCTCTTTCTTATAGTTATAGATAGACTAATTATTTATATTTTTTTTGTATTATTTTAATTATTAATTTCCCTATTTCTAAATACTAAAATAGAATATACTAAAGTCCCTATTTCTAAATAGAGTCAAAAAATATATTGATTTATAAATGGATTTTTTTCAATTGGAAATTTCCAATAAGTGGAAATTTCCAATAAGAATGATACTTATTAGAGTTAGGTACCAGATCTTATGTCAGGTCAGTTACGAAATATCTCGTTTGTTGCAATACTTCCTAAAAAAGTTCTTCCATTGGACTAAGAAGGTAAAGGAAGAAAGCGAGTTGGAGTGTGAATTCCTCATCCTCAAATAAGCTCTTTCCGTGGGTTGTTGGCCCTAAGTAATTTAATTGTAGGAGTTAAATCTTAATATAATTCGAAAAAACAAGAGCAGCAAATCCAAGAAAATAAAAATATATATTTTTGGATTAAACAAAGGGGTTCGCAAATAAAAGGGCTAATGCTACAACCAGTCCATAAATTGTTAAAGCTTCCATAAAAGCCAGACTAAGCAATAAAGTACCTCGTATTTTTCCCTCCGCCTCTGGTTGCCTCGCGATCCCTTCTACAGCCTGCCCCGCAGCAGTACCTTGACCAACCCCAGGTCCAATAGAAGCAAGCCCGACGGCCAACCCAGCAGCAATAACGGAAGCGGCAGAAATCAGTGGATTCATGTTAAGTTCCTCGCACCAAAACAAAAAAAAAATAAAAAAAAAAAATAGTTAATGATACAATCAACCAACGAATTATGACTTAATTATTCCATCGCTAAGATTTATTCAGTTAAACTAACTAGAACCCCGAATTGAAATATTTCAATATTGAAATAATATAATAATATTATTGAATCCGCAGAACTATTTCGCTATCTATTTTTTAGCTCCTATCCACGTAGTTTTTGTAAATTCGTACGACTTTTGTTCTTTTCTTACATTTCTTTCTGGTTTCTTTTTTTGAACCGTTCTTTGTTTTTTTTTTTCGTGATTTAAATTCATTCAATATTCAATTCACAATTACAGATGAAACGGAAGAACTTCCATTGGAATCCCTATCTAAATTCACAATAGTAGGACAAATTAGATATATCTTTAGTTCATATATACCTAGTTAATATCACATATACATGCCTTTCCCCCATACCGTAAACCAAATATTCTATCTTAGATTTAATGGGGCTCTAGAATCATTCTTCGAAACATCGACAAGAATTGTCTTATAGCGATTAGATTTCATACACCTAGTTCGACCCCCCACCCCCCCTTACTCCGCTAACCAATCTTTTTTTTAATCTCGTTTTTTGTAAATCCTTAATCTTCCATTTTTATTATCTCGCATGGATAGGTACAATCAATTTAAATGGACGAATTTGTTAGAACGAATCATTGCATAGAAATATCAGTATTTGATTGATCTAAATTCATGTAATTTAGTATTTATTCAATTTTTTTGGTCAATCCGTAAATTGAATAAAATAGACTGAAATGAGAATCATTCTCTATACCATCTTTTTTTAATCGCACGTCGTAAACAGATACAATAAAAATTCTTACTCAGATTATGACTCCGAATATTTTATAT